CACTTGTAGTGTGGGGAAGAAGTGGACTATAAGGGTATTACTGATTGAGTTGAGGAATCGTGCTATATCAATTGTTTTCTAAATCGTTCTGCAACGCGTTTTAAACTCTTTAGTAAAAGAGAATCTAAAGATCTTCATTTTTATTTTGAATTCCATTCTATTCGAATAAAGTAATATATTATATAAATCATACTCTTTTGATCAAAGAGATATTTCACTGCTCCTTTTCTTTGTATTTTGAATCTGTATGATAGAAACCTTTTTCCAACAAAATTAGGGCGAATTTCAATCAACGGACTCTTAGCAGGCTTAGAGACGGATACGAAGGACGACCGGACCCTTTTTTTCTATTATTCTTTTTTCTTGAGATGTTTCTCTCTTTACTGTTCCATTACCGTTTACTGTTCAAAGAAGAATTTATTTTGTTAAGCGTATATGGACTTTCTATAAAAAATGGTTAAAGGTGGTTATAGGCTTGATGATTATCGAACAAGATATTATAGATAAGAGTAAAGTGAGTGACATATTGCACATTTAACGCGCCTTTAGCTAAATCTAATTATCTTATAGAAATTCTATTTATGCTTTATTGAATCTCATTTCATAGCATGGTTGAGGTGGTTAAAAATCGATGAGGCTTACTCTTCCTTTTCAAAACCCGAGAAGTGCTCGCGAAACTATTCAATCAATTTAAAGTTTGCTAATTATTTTATTACTATACACCCCTAATCGGTTTTACTTCATTGCTGGAATTCCTTTCTTTTGATAGATACCTGGATTCCTAGTTAAAATAATATAAAAATAGAATAATTAGAACCCTAAGACATAAGAATAAAATGATTCTTTCAGATTGATCAAAGCAAAAAACTATATTAATATTAAATAAATAAACTGGGATGATATAGCAATTCCATACATGGAATTGCTATCCACATAAGCATACACGAAGATAATATATTTAATCTATAATTATACTAATATGTAGATCGTATGGTAGAAAGATTCATCTATTTCTTTCTACTATACGATTTCTATACTGGATACTGGGAATTGTAGTCGTCTTATTTCAGTTAAAGTTTAAGACGCGAAATGCGTTTTCAGTTTATTTTCGTGAATTCTTGAATTCAACTAAGTTTACTCAGTTTAATTCAAATTAATTATTTTGACTGACTGTTTTTACATAAATGATAAGTAAAAAGGCGGTAGGAATTAAAATGAATAGTGCAGTAGCAATAAATGCAAGAATATTGACTTCCATAATAAAAAAAAAATCAAATTTAACAATAACCCGGGATTTAATCCCATAGAGATGACAAGCCCCTCTCCTTTCAATTCAATGGATGAATTACCTCTCGATGGTTTTGAATCAAATCAATATCATGAATAACAATATCTGAATTCTGAAATGAATTCGTCGTCAAAAATGGAATAGTATAACATAGGAAGTTCGTTTAATCATACCGAATCCCAACTTAGATTCCTGATCTAAAAAAAAGCCCTTTTTTATCATTCATTTCTGTTCTTTTTTTTTTTTTTTTTATTACCTTGCATCTCCCGTGTATAATTATCCGATGAAGTATCATATGATCACCCTTCCCCATTATTAACACAGTTTCAACCTCAACTAAGAAAAAAACCACTCCAAAAAAATAGAGGATTCTATTCCATATCCATGAATCTGGAACAATCGATAAAATATATTTCGTCTTTCTTGAAATGCTTACTACAGTGCTAGCACTAATCGGACTAACCCACTAACATATTCTTTTCTTGGACGAGAAGTAAAAAAAATAGAGTTTTGAAAGAATTGATTAATGTATATTGATTAATGTATTTAGTCGATCCGACGGGACTGACGGGGCTCGAACCCGCAGCTTCCGCCTTGACAGGGCGGTGCTCTGACCAATTGAACTACAATCCCCAGGAAATAAATAGGTGGTCTACCAGAAATTTTGAGTCTTTTTTATCTCCGTATCGAGTATTTTGTTTTGTAAGGAGGGGGGTTATACCCCCTCATGGTAGATTGGCGAATTTTTGGGCCGAGCTGGATTTGAACCAGCGTAGACATATTGCCAACGAATTTACAGTCCGTCCCCATTAACCGCTCGGGCATCGACCCACAAAGAATCACTTTTAGGCTTACTTGGTAATCCATGATCAACTTCCTTTCATAGTATACCCTACCCCCAGGGGAAGTCGAATCCCCGCTGCCTCCTTGAAAGAGAGATGTCCTGAACCACTAGACGATGGGGGCTACTTGCATAACCGCTATCATACTATGATTATAATATAAATATTTTATATATTGTCAATATAATAGAATGCTATGATTAAATAGCAAGGGATTTTTCACCTTTCCTACCTAACCTTTCCTACCTAATTGTAGAGAATCTTTTGGTTTGTGATTCATATTCATGAATTATTCATTAGAATTAGTATTCTTCACTCTATTCTATATATAAAGATATATCATTTCGTCTAATAGAAATAGAAAAAAACC